TTTATTGGGGCGATAGCTCTGAAAAGAAAGATTGCCTATCTTTTCTTTCATCTCGGGAGAAATACGATCGGGCGGGGCTAATTCAAATCCCTCAGGTAAAATAAGAACAGCCCCCACATTCAAACCCCCCTTTTTGCCGTTAGCAAGAACCTGTTTTAGTTGCGTATCATAAGGAATTCGAACAACGGCTTCAAATACAGTATCAGGAAGAACCGCTTGTGGAACCTCAATATCCACGGGCTTATTAGCTAAATGGCAATTGGCGCATACAATACGCCCAGTTGCTTCTCGTGGATTTTCATAACCTTGCTGCGCAAAAATGGGATACGCATTTGAAATGGATGACCGAGTTATTATATATATCATGACCGATATGGAAATGGATCGAGTAATCTGTTCTTTTATCCAAGAAAAAGTATTTCTAGTTTGCATGGTCCAATCAATCGTTGATCCCGAAAATTTCTACAATAAATTGGGTAGGTTGCTAGTATAGTTCCCTATCCACGATTCTGCTATTTACCTTACTGAACTGAATTTACTGAAATAATATTACTGGAATGTGGGATAAACTCCCCGCCTTGGGTGGGTAGAAATAGAAGGAGTAAGTACGATTTTGAATGCTTTGATTATGTACGAAGTAAGAAACATTATAATTCTAAATTCTAATTGGATTAATATCCGTATATCGTTTTTCTTTTCAATCATTCATTGAATGATAAATCACTACAAGCGATGGGGATACACGATTTAAATAACGGAAAATGCCATATTTTAAAATTGTATCTAGAATGACTGGAAAAGTGGAAACAAGACCAGATATAATTTGATCGTTATGCGCAAATCCAAAATCTTTGTAGATAGAGCCAATCATTAGTTCCCAACCGTGGGGTGAATGAAATCCGATACATAAATCGGTTAATAAAAGAATAGAAAAAGCTTTTATTGTGTCGCTTAAGTTATATAGGAATTCCTGAACCCAAGAGTTAAGAAGAATAAGTTCTTTATTTCCCAGAATAGAATACCCACTTAGAATAAGGAAACAGATTATATTTGTCGAGAAGTGCAAAATCATATGGATACAATCCTCATTGTGCATCTTGATCAATTGAATCATTTCATTGTGGATTCCTATACGAAGCTTTTGTAGATATGTTTCCGGGTATTCCTTTATCATTTCGTCCAACAAAAGGAGCTCCTCTAATTCGATGAATTTTTCTAGAAGACCCCTTTCTTGAATATCATTCAAAAAAGTTTCAGATTGATTAATATTCCACCAATTAGTAACCCAAGATTCCAGACTTTTTTGAAATGATAGAGAGATCCACCAGGGTAAAAATACTATAGATACAAGATATAGAAAGGGAATAAATGCTCTCTTTTTTTCCATTTTTTTTCATCTATAAATTGTTAACGAACCCGTCGCGCTCGTCGACTCTATGCGACCTAGTATTTCTATGAAACATGAGTTCTATTATTCTATTACAAAGTATCGAATCCATGAGTCTATTTTCTGTTTTTTTTGTTCTAATTTGTTAATTAGTCCTTGAATCTTGAAAAAACACAAAATTTAGAATAAAGAATCCACTCTGAATTCGAATGAATAAACAAAAAAATCGTGTTTCCAGATATTGCAATTGGTCCATCCAATTCGAAGCAATTCCTTCCTTTTAATGAATACGTGGGACATCCACTTCAATTAATGAATATTATTTTGATTTCAAGACGAGAGAACTTACTTGACTACCAAAATATCAATAATATCAATCAAATCTTTGGAAAAATTTCACAAGTTACCCCTAGCACAAAATAACGAATTGAGGGTCTGAATGTGATGATCAAAAATGGGTAGCAAAACAAAACAAAATTCGAATAATAAAATTCTCGTTATAATTATAAGAAAGCCAATTGTTTGATCATTAAAGAGAACAAAAGAAAGAATAAAAATAAAACGAAAGATTGCTAAATAATATAAGAAAAATACAGGATTTTTTTGTATTGTATCTAACCTATCAATTCTAACTACTGGGCCTAAAGAAAGTTATTTATTTCGATTTGATATATGGAATGAGTCCATTATTATTTCTATTTTTTACTTTTTTTTTTTTTACTGTTACTGAATTGAATTGAGAATTGAGTTGAGTCGATTTCCATACGAATAAAAAACCCCTTTTTGCAGACAAATTTGTAAACAAAAAAAAATTCTCCTTTTGGTTTTTATGTATACCCGTATACGTCTGTTTTGACCCGAATGGGTGTTCTGATTTAATTTCCGTTATTTACCTTACTTAAGGTACGCCATATAAAAAAGGATTGTAGATTTTTTATTTTATTCCGAGCTGAGAAAGAAAGCATTCATTTCAAAATACTTCATTCAATTGGTACACGCAGGAAATAGGCCAATTCAGCAGCTTTTTGTTCAATTTCTCGTGGAGTAAAATTCTCATCAGTACGGGTCAAGGGAATGGCCCCCTGACCTCTGATTTCCAGATAAAGGACACGACGAGTATAAATACCCTCTTTAAGTTCTATTCTAATGGACTGAATATCTTTTATAAGAAATCGGAGGAAGATGCGACGATTTTTTCCAGGAAATCCCCAACGAAAAATACATACTATTCCTTCTTTTCTATCGAATCGATCATAACCACTACCTACATTCCAAGAAATTGTACACCACAAATAGGAGCTAATAAAGAGGCCTGCGACCCCATAGAAAGACATCACGATCCCTTGTGGAAAAAAAATAACTTGCTGGGGGGGGAATAAAGATATCAAATTCCTACCAAGATAGCTGGAAATTCCAACTAATAAGAATCCTAATGAACCTAAAAAAAGGATAAATGCCCAGCAGAAATTACTTATTTTTCTAGATCCCGTTATAAGCTCTATCCATATACGTTCTGATCGCCAATTCATAGTAGATCGGGTTGCATTTTATTTGAATTGAAAGAATATCCCAAATGAATTTGACTTTCCTTATTCTTTTTATTTCCGATGTAACTCTCATCAACTAGTACCATTCTGATGTGAATCTTTACTTTTAACTAGTTAGATCAAAAATAATAAATCTACCCCTAATGTCATGTTTCCGCATGCACATGCATAAGGGCTCCTTCGTTTATGTTCGGAAGAAATCACGTGGTAGACCATTCTGCTAAATAGATATCTGTTTTATGATTCAAGTCTAAGTCTTGAAAAATTAGATTTGGCCCACAGGATCTAAACAATCTTGTTTTTTTGAACATGAAGGAATAAAGAAGCCATTGCAATTGCCGGAAATACTAGGCCTACTAGGGGCACAAAAATAGAGGGAAAGTTGATAGTTGTCATAGAATGGGTACCTCGATTTACTATATTGTACCTGTTTGTTATATTTTTTTTTTGTTATTATGTTATTATATTAATAAATTAATTCGAATTCGAATTCTATATCTATAGAAGTAGAAGTAAGTAGAGTATATATAATAAGTGCAAGGAATGTAGAACTAAAAAAATAACCTTTCCACATATAATATATGATAATCGACTTTATTATTCTTCATTTTTTCTTCTTTCTTTTGCTTCTACTAATTCAATAAAAAAAAAAAAATATAGAGGGATTTTAAATAAGGAAAAAGGGGATTCCCGGAAAATCCCGAAAGAGGAAAAAAGTGATTTATGAATTATATACATATGTCAAAATGGAAAAAGGGAACATGAAATTTTTTTTATTTGACAAATTTCGCAGAAGGAAAAAAAAGGTAAGAAGTCCTTCTTTTTTTTCCTTCTTATTGATAGGGGTTTCCTGATTAGTAATCGGAAATATAATGAATATATATTCTATATTCATTATATTTTTTTATTTTTTATATTCTACAAATAGGGCGTCGCCAGCTAAAAACTTCCATCCTTCTAGTTTTTACTTTGATTCCGATAAACCAAATACTTTGATTGAATTGACACAAATAATTGACCCTAATGCTTGGCTTGGGTTTTATTCAAAGGAAAAAAACCGTGCAGCTCAAGTAACTCACTTAGAGCGCTCTTTAAAAGATTACGTGGTAAGACTGGATCGAATAAACCCTTTTCGAATAAATTTTCGGTTGTTTGTGCACCTTCGGGTACTTCCTCCTTCAAAACTTCCTCAATTACTCTTTTACCCGCAAACGCAATTTCGGCGTCTGGTTCGGCAATAATAATATCCCCCAACATACCAAAACTGGCTGTCACACCACCACTAGTGGGCGATGCAAGAATTGATATATATAACAATTTTTTTTCGACCGGTTTATAGTGATAGTCGTACAAGGCAGAAGATATTTTAGCCATTTGCATTAAGCTCACGATGCCTTCTTGCATCCGTGCCCCTCCAGAAGCACATACTATAATAAGGGGTAGTGAATTTTTGGTAGCATATTCAATCAACCGGGTGATTTTTTCACCTACTACGGCTCCCATAGAGCCCCCTATAAACCCAAAATCCATAACACCAATTGCTAAAGGAATACCGTTTAGTTCACCTATACCTGTTTGAATAGCTTCAGGTAACCCGGTCTCGTCTTGGTAAGAATCATAATAATCTATATAATTTATATCCTCTTCTTCATCATCTTCGTGCTCAAAATGAATAAATTCTGCGAACTCTTCTTCATCAAATTCGAATTCAAAATCATTAGATTCCTTGGACTCTTCTTCCTTGGACTCTTCTTCCTTGGACTCTTCTTCCTTGGACTCTTCTTCCTTGGACTCTTCTTCCTTTTTCGAACCATCTCTCCGCTCGAATTCAGATTCGGATTCTAAATCATTAGATTCTGCGGACTCTTCTTCCTTGGACTCTTCTTCCTTGGACTCTTCTTCCTTGGACTCTTCTTCCTTGGACTCTTCTTCCTTGGACTCTTCTTCCTTGGACTCTTCTTCCTTGGACTCTTCTTCCTTGGACTCTTCTTCCTTGGACTCTTCTTTCTTTTTCGAACCATATCTCCCCTCGAAGTCAAATTCGACTTCAGCATAACGAACTTTTCTATTAAAAGTCTCTATAAACTCGTCCCAATCGAATTCAAAATCGAATTCAAATTCGGATTCTAAATCATTAGATTCCTTGGACTCTTCTTCCTTGGACTCTTCTTCCTTGGACTCTTCTTCCTTTTTCGAACCATCTCTCCGCTCGAATTCAGATTCGGATTCTAAATCATTAGATTCTGCGGACTCTTCTTCCTTGGACTCTTCTTCCTTTTTCGAACCTTCCTTATCTTTTTCCGAAATTTCTTCTAACCCGGTCTCTTTGGGGGATAAATCCATATGGTCCCGATAATATTTCCCTTCCAATCCAGAAGAATCACTAGAAGCTGCGGACTCTTCTCCCCTTTTCGAGCCTTCCCTTTCTTTTTCGGAAATATCTTTCTTGACAGGATATGTAACATCCTCCGAATCCGTGAAAATATAAGCAAGAGGGTCTTCCTCCTCTTTATATACGTTAATACCATCCATTGGGCGTTCTGAATATCCAGAAGAATCTTTATCAGGACGATGACCAGTTGGATTTTGACAGTATCCATCCCCCTCTCCATTTTCATTACCACCCCTTCGACCCAATAAATCTCCAGAAGAATCCTTATCCGGATCCAGAGCAGTTCGGGGTCGACAATCCTCATCCCAATCAATATGATCTTTTGAATCCTTCGCAAGATCAATCTGATCTCTGGAAGAATCTGCAGAAGAATCTCTATCAGGATCAAGGTCAGTTGGATTTTGAAAATCATCATCCGGATCCATATGATCTCTAGAATCCGGATCAATATGATCAATATGATCTCTAGAATCCTTCGCAAAATAAATATGATGAATAAGATCTTTTGAGTCTCTTCGGCCCAATAAATCTCCAGAAGAATCGTTATCAGGATCCAGGTCAGTTGGATTTTGAAAATCCTCATCCGGATCAATATGATCTCTAGAATCCCTCGCAAAATCGATATGATCTTTGGAATCCTTCGGAAAATAAATCCGATCTCTGTAAGAATCTGCAGAAGAATCTCTATCAGGATCAAGGTCAGTTGGATTATGAAAATCATCATCCGGATCAATATGATCTCTAGAATCCCTCGCAAAATCGATATGATCTTTTGAATACTTCGCAAGATCAATCTGATCTCTGTAAGAATCTGCAGAAGAATCTCTATCAGGATCAAGGTCAGTTGGATTATGAAAATCATCATCCGGATCCATATGATCTCTAGAATCCGGATCAATATGATCAATATGATCTCTAGAATCCTTCGCAAAATAAATATGATCTTTTGGATCCGCTGAAAACCCAATCTGATCTCTGGAGAAATATTTTTTATGATTTTCAGCAAGACCTTCTTTATGAGTTTCGGCAATACCCTCAAAGGATTTGTGCATACCAAGTTTATAACGGCAAAAAGTTTTCGAAAGCTTGGAAAGAATCCTAAACCTCTCCCTTTCGCCAATTTCGTCAAGAATAAAGAAAAGATCAAGCTCATTTTTGTAAGATTCCTCCCAAAATTTGTAAATCCCAGAAACACTTTTTGGAATTTTCCTAAAAAAAGCAAGGTCAAGATAATCATAACTAATTTGTTTTTCACAAGAATCAGATAAAAGCGAAAATCCAATCCCCAGGCTGCCAGCTTCTTGACAAAATTTGAGGCAATCCATCTCGTGTTTGGGAAAAGATTCAAAAAATTCGGACAGATCAATCCCAAATTTGGAACAAAATTGTTCCAATCTGGGAAGATCCACCCGATTTTCGAAAAAAAGCTTATAAAATAAGGGAGAAATACTACAAATATTTTCGCAGGACTTATGAAAATAGTAAATCTCAATCGCATTATTGCCCAAAAGTTTCTCATCAAATTCTGTCTCAAAAGCTTCGGAACACAACTCATCGTCTTTGAAATATGGTTCATAATCTTTGGAAAAAAATTTCCGAAAAGCATCTTCATCTGATTTATAGTATTTTGAAAGCATCCAACAAATTTCGAAATGGAAAAGCCCACCTTTTTTGGCGCATTCCTCGAAAAAACCAGAATCCCTTGTATCATATTTCGCACACCCGAAAAAAATTTGGAAAGGGCTAATCTCCCCTTCGTGGAGTTCCTCGAAACAATCAGGTCTATCAATCCCGCATTTGAAACAATAATTATCATTTTCGCGATCCTCCTCTTTATCGGTATTATTTAGTATTTCAATGCATACAGAATTCTTACTATAATAACCCATAAATTCTTTTAAGAATTCTTTGTAGTTAATTTTTTCATAAAAAACTTCTTTATCAAATTCAATTGGATCCCTCGAAACCATGTCTTCATCCATGGGAATCCAAGTGCCTTCATCAATCAGAAGCTCTAGCCTATCCCAACTATTCATTCTTAAATGAATTCCGCATTTTTCGCAGATTCTCGCTGCATTAAAGCATTTTTTGTAGTGCAAATTATAACAATTTTCGCAGGGAACCCACAAATGCGCAAATTTTCGCATGCCGTCCGTTTCCGTTATATTCTCTGTTCCATCAGTTTTCTGATTTACGTCCCGTTCCAGATCCCGCTTCTCCATATTATTTACCTCCTCTCCCGGGTTTTTAGTTAATATAATATTATCAATTCCCCTATTTTCGGGGATCCATCCAAGACTTTCTGTATCACTTATCCTGGTATCCTCCGCGCTAAAATTCTTTTCATCAAGAGAACCCGAATTTTCTGTTGCGTTAGCAAGTGATTTATACTTGTGTCCTAAGTTCCTTTTTAATTCCAAGAAGGGTAACCGCCCTTTTTTTACAAAAGGTTGGTTTATCAAATTGAAAATAAGAGTCATAGTTATTAGAACCCCCTAATATCTGTACTTTTATAAAAAATAGAAAGAAGGTAAGAGATATTGTTTATATTTCTAAAGATTAGAAAATGAAATATTAAAGCAATTTATTGAAAAGTAAATTGAGGGATATCCGTGTTATCTATGATATTTGTAAGAGTTGAGCGCATAATTTAAAAATTTCCGATCAGATCATATGAGATGAGACCCCCACGAACCGTTGTTGTATTTATTATCACGCATCCCATTTTATGACATTATAATTCATAGTAATCAATCAATGTAAAGATAAATAAAACTTTTATAAAATTATTTTACTAAAAACCCTACTCTTAGTCGGTAATTTTTTCCATCTATTTGTTTATATATTTATACCACAAAAAATTACCTTTGTCAAGTAGTCGGTAATTTTTTCCATCTATTTGTTTATATATTTATACCACAAAAAATTACCTTTGTCAAGTAGTCGGTAATTTTTTCCATCTATTTGTTTATATATTTATACCACAAAAAATTACCTTTGTCAAGTAGTCGGTAATTTTTTCCATGGTTAATTTTGCCCTTAGGGCTATACGGACTCGAACCGATGACCTTTTCGGTAAAACGGATCAATCAAACGGATTTTTATAAAAATGATTTAGTTTCAAGGACCCAACATGCATTTTTTTTTTGCATTGGGCTCTTTCATTAACTAATGTAAATATCAGCCAGTCCGCCATCTTTTTTCTATCAAGAAAAAATATGGTTCCATGTACTCTACTTCATTATTTACTTGACCTTTGGTTCATAAGCACTACCAAAGTGTTTCAAAGAAGAGTTTTATCTTGACGTAGGTGCGCCTTTGGCATCGATTATTTAAAATCTTAAATAGAGCCTCCGTCGTTCGGCTTAAAAAATCCAATATGAAAATTTGTACGCCTTAAAGTTCATAGGACGAAAAGAGATTTTTTGAGGCCCTTATGCTCATTATGCCTAGCATTGAATACCCTCGGAATCCACCATATCAAATCAAGATATGAAATTAATACAATACAATAATGGGGTCTATTTAGCGACTAAACGAGCACCTGAATCGAACCGAACTAGAACTAATTGTCAGGCTATTATTCTCTTGTTTTTTTTTTCTCAAAGTCATAGAGTAAGACATGGATTTAGCAAGCTTTTGATTGCACGGCGGACTTCCTTGAAAACCATTGGCGCTCGTGTAAACGAGCTACTCTACCAACTGCGCTATAGCCCTTGTGTTGTGCTACATATTTTTTTTTAGCATTCGGATAATTATTTGTCAAGATTTCTATTCCACGATTCAACATCATAGCTCTTCGGTCTGTTTGTTTGATTAATATTGCTTATAAACACTATTCCATTTATAATCCATCTATAGCGAGGGTTCCCTTTGTAATGATAAACGACCTACTTAACTCAGTGGTTAGAGTATTGCTTTCATACGGCAGGAGTCATTGGTTCAAATCCAATAGTAGGTAAAACTTATTATATACCGTCGACTCCGGTATCTAATAAGTTTTTATACTCACCCTCCGATTATTAAGACTATATATAATCGACTATATAAATTTATAATCTTATAATTCTGAATTTTTATATTTTCTATTTCTTTTTTTTTCCGTTGAACCAGAATCCTATTTTTATTTTTATTTGATTGAATCAACAAAATAAAATACAACGAAAAATAGGATATCTTCTCTATATAGATTCTATAGATAAAAAGTGTATAAACAAAACCTCTTTTGATTATTTGGACGCACCAACTAGTTACGAAATCGTATTGGTAGCCTCTACTCGTGTCTTAGCTCGTCTGAGAGCTAGATTTGCTTCAATTATTTGTCTCTTTCCTTCGGCTTTACTCAAGTTAGCTTCTGCTTTTTCAAGAGTTTGCTGGGCTTCTTGTGGATCAATGTCACTACCCCTCTCAGCCTCATTTACTAAAACAGTGATCTCATTATTGCCTATTCTAGCAAAACCGCCCATCAGAGCCATTGTTAACCATTGTTCGTTAAGGCGTATTCTCAAAATCCCTATATCTACAGCTGTGGCAATAGGAGCGTGGTTTGGTAATACGCCGATTTGGCCACTATTAGTAGGTAAAATTATTTCTTTTACTTCGGAATTATAAACAATTCGATTAGGAGTCAGTACACAAAGATTTAGGGTCATTTCTTCAATTTGCTCTCCATTTCTAAGTTCATAGCTTTCGCGGTAGCTTCATCGATGTTACCTACCAAATAAAAGGCCTGTTCAGGGAGACTATCTAATTCTCCGGAAAGGATCAATTGAAACCCTCTAATTGTTTCTGCTAGGCTAACATATTTTCCCGGGGAGCCCGTAAATACTTCTGCTACGAAAAAAGGTTGTGATAAAAAACGCTCAATTTTTCGTGCTCTTGCTACGGTTAAACGATCTTCTTCGGACAATTCGTCCAACCCAAGGATAGCTATAATGTCCTGAAGTTCTTTGTAACGTTGTAAGGTTTGCTTAACTCTTTGCGCAGTTTCATAATGTTCCTCGCCAACGATCCGAGGTTGGAGCATAGTTGACGTTGAATCTAAGGGATCCACTGCTGGATAGATACCTTTGGCGGCTAATCCTCTTGACAGTACGGTAGTGGCGTCTAAATGTGCAAATGTCGTGGCAGGAGCGGGATCGGTCAAATCGTCTGCAGGTACATAAACTGCTTGAATCGAAGTTATGGACCCTTCTTTTGTAGAAGTAATTCTTTCCTGTAATGAGCCCATTTCGGTACTAAGAGTAGGTTGATAGCCCACAGCAGAAGGCATTCTACCCAATAAGGCGGATACTTCAGATCCTGCTTGTACGAAACGGAAGATATTGTCGATAAATAGAAGTACGTCTTGTTCATTAACATCTCGGAAATATTCCGCCATAGTTAGGGCAGTCAATCCAACTCTCATACGTGCTCCCGGCGGTTCATTCATTTGACCGTAGACTAGAGCCACCTTTGATTCCGCAATATTTTGTTCATTGATAACTCCGGATTCTTTCATTTCCATGTAAAGATCATTTCCTTCACGAGTACGTTCACCTACTCCGCCAAATACGGATACGCCCCCATGAGCTTTTGCAATGTTGTTGATCAATTCCATAATGAGTACTGTTTTACCCACTCCAGCTCCCCCAAATAGTCCGATTTTTCCTCCACGTCGGTAGGGGGCTAAAAGGTCTACCACTTTAATTCCTGTTTCAAAAATAGATAATTTAGTATCTAACTGGGTAAAGGCGGGCGCAGATCTATGAATAGGAGATGTTGTGCGAGTATCTACGGGACCTAAATTATCAACAGTCTCTCCAAGTACGTTAAAAATTCGTCCGAGAGTTGCTCCACCGACTGGAACGCTTAAAGGAGCTCCTGTGTCAATAACTTCCATTCCTCGCGTTAGACCGTCTGTAGCACTCATAGCTACAGCCCTAACTCGATTATTTCCTAATAATTGTTGTACCTCACAGGTCACATTAATTGGTTGACTCACAGTATCTCGACCCTTAACTACCAGAGCATTGTAAATATTCGGCATCTTACCTGGAGGAAAAGCTACGTCCAGTACCGGACCAATAATTTGAGCGATACGCCCCAGCTTTTTTTTTTCAAGTGTGGAAACCCCAGGACCAGAAGTAGTGGGATTGTTTCTCATAATATATAGTTCATAATATATAGTTTTTTAAAGTAAACTATGTCGAAATTCTTTGCAAAAATGAAAATTATCGAATCCAAAATAAAATAAATGTCCGATAGCAGATTTCTTAATTAAATAAGAAATTAATTAAGAAATAGGAGTTAGCACTCAATTTTTTTTGGTACCATCCAAAGGAATCCAATTCAATTGTTCACTTATTCCATTTTTACTTATTCTAGTCAATTTCAATGAGTGAATTCTCAAGTTCACTCAACTGATTTTCAAAAAAAAAATATCAAATGGATGAATAAAAATCTTGAGAAAGTCTTTTATTTGTCTATCATTATAGACAATCCTTTCGATATTATCTACGAAAGTCGAACTCGAAACTATATTTAAATATTTAAATTGAATTTATGATTCATTATTTCTATCGCACTGGAACTAAGTTCTTATTTAGTATATTGATTTATGTCCAGCCTATTCCTTTACCCTTTCCCGATAGAATTCCGCGTATTTTCACATCTAGGATATACATATACAACATATCTCGTTGTCAAGAGTGAATTTCGAATTATTTAGGTCTTTCGATTCAAAAGGGGGTAAGAAATTGGAAACTTGAAAAACAAGGGTTGGGTTGCGCCATATATATGAAAGAGTATACAATGATGCTGTATTTGGCGAATCAAATACATGGTCTAATAACGAACCATTTTGATTAGTTGATAATATTAGTTGAGAATTTTATGAAAGATTCCTGTAAAAGGTTTCATTAAGTCCTGATTTTTGTCGAGTAGACCTTGTTGTTTTGTTGTAAAAATTTTCATCAAATTAAGTTGTAGGGAGGGACTTATGTCACCACAAACAGAAACTAAAGCAAGTGTTGGATTTAAAGCAGGTGTTAAAGATTACAAATTGACTTATTATACTCCCGAATATCAACCCCAGGATACCGATATCTTGGCAGCATTCCGAGTAACCCCTCAACCTGGAGTTCCGTCAGAAGAAGCAGGAGCCGCAGTAGCTGCCGAATCTTCTACTGGTACA